GTAAATAAGAGGATTGTTTACGAATAAGCACTAATAAAATTTCGCACTCAAATACATAAGAATTATATAGGAACCAAAAGAATCTTTTATTTTCTTTCGAAAAAACAAAAATAGATTTCTTCTGAGTAATGGATAGATTATTCCGATTATGGTATTCGTGAAGAAAGAATTGCAATAAGTGTAAAAAGGGAACATCTTGAATCCCGCACTGAAGGATTTGAACCAAGATTTCCATATGGATGCGATGAGGTATTAGTATATCGAAAACATAATTTAAATGCAATAATTTGTCCTCTAAAAAGGGAAAAATTGAATGAATTGATCGTAAATTATGATATTTTGGTATTTCTTTTTTTTCTAAATAAGATACTAATCGCAAGGAAAATGGAATTTCCACAATAATTGCAAAACTTTCTGATATAATTTGAGAATAAAAATGAGAATAAAAAAAAATGTTGTGAGTGTGACCAATAAAAAAATTTTGGTTAGAATAATTAACCGAAGAAATCAAAGAATTCTTTTGATAGATTCGAGTAATTAAACGTTTTACAAGTGATAAACTAGATTTATTATCATAACCAATAGATTTATTATCATAACCAAAAACTTCTACGGATTCATAAAAAATCAAACCATTTAAATCATGATCATGAGCAAGTGCATAAATATACTCCTGAAAGAGTAACGGATATAGGAAATATTGTTGCCAAGATCTACCTTTTTCTAAATATCCTTGTAATTCTTCCATTGACTTCAATTTCTACTTGAACCAGAAACAATAGGTATTTCTTGTATTATCAAATTATACATAGTGCAATACGGTCAGAACAGAGTATGTATCATGTATGAAAAAAATATATACCCCGGAAATACAGAGTCCAATCAACAGATCTTTTTCCTCTCCCCTTCCACTATCCAATAGGTTTATCTTCGTTCTATTAAATAAATTATCAGAGGATAAAAAATCTTTTATTTTTGCAACCCGATCGCTCTTTTGACTTTGGAAATTTTTTTGTCAGTATACTGTTTCTTCTACACATTAGTTTCCAATCCATAATAGAAAATATGTAGGATTTCTTTTTCTTAAAAAAAAGAATCAAAGGTCCATTTACAGGAGACCCCTTCCCTACATCAGGGACTAAGTTATTTTTAACGTTTAATTAGATCGGGAAATTATTCAAATTAAGAATAAAAGCTCGTTGCTTTTTTTTTTTATTTTACCAGAATTAGAGCCATAGAGCTCTATCCATTTATTCACTAGACCAAACTCGAACTGTGAATTTCTTAAAAAAAAAAAAAAAATAAGAAAGAATATAATAAGAAATTAAAAAATGAAAATGCAATTCCATTTTTTCTTATTATTTTATTACGACATGCGGTTTTTTCCATCCATTACCTTTCAGGATCAGTCGTGGTCTTATAGACTCTACCAAAAGTCTGGACGAATTCGTTACTTCATTCAAATGTGTAAAAAACCATAATCGCACTTAAAAGCCGAGTACTCTACCATTGAGTTAGCAACCCAGATAAATATGTATATACAAGTGGAAAAAATGGAATTGAACTATACAACTACGTAAAAACATTGAATTTTGAATTCAAAAGAAATATAAAGGAAAGATTAGATGATCAATTAAACAAAATAGCAAAGTGGATTGGATTAAATTAAAGACAGAAAAATGTAAAAATTTACATTTAAGGACCACCCCCTTTTTTAGAAAATAGAAAAAAATTTTGATTTTCGTTAAAAAAAAAATATATCTTATATAATAAATAGTAAATTCGGCAAACCCATAATTTGAATGAAGTAAAGGAAAAACCCATAAATAAATAAGGATCGAAATAAACAGATCCATTTATCTACGATTGAATTATATTTGTTCGACACATCATTGTCAATATGAATAAATTGTTGAGAAAAAAATGAAATAAAAAAAATTACATAAAATAAGGATTTGTGTTGGATTGGCACAACAATAAATATGGAAAATATAAAACATAATATAGAACAAGAAAAGAACAATTGTGAGAAAATAATTACCACACAAATTTATACTAGTTACCTTTCTTTTTTCTAATTTTTTTATTTATTTTATGAATTCTTTTTAAAATTCTGCTTTTCTTAAAATATCATGAACAGTTCCTGTAGGTTGAGCACCTTTTTCAAGGAAATAACGAATAGCAGGAACATTTAAATAAGTTTGATTTTTCATTGGATCATAAAAACCCATCTTTCGAAGATCTCTTCCTTCTCGTCGGGATCGAACATCAATTGCAACGATTTGATAGATGGGATAGATATAGATAAATAACCCCCCCTAGAAACGTATAAGAGGTTTTCTCCTCATACGGCTCGAGAAAAAATGATTCTAATATTTCTGTATATCTAATATTTCTGTATATAATATAAAATATATAAAAAAATTTATGACTTAGACTATGATTTACGTTTTTCTGTTCTTACTTATTTTTCTGTTCTTACTTACATAAAAAAAGAAAAAAAAATTTGTTTTCATGAGTATGAAATAGAAAAGAATCTTTTTTTCTCTTTCAATTCAGAATTCCATAATGAATTACATAATACGAGAATTCAGATTTCATGGAAAAAAGAGTTTTCCTAAGTAACTTACTTCAATATGACTATTAAATATAGTAGTCTCTTAATGATATACCCAAAAATTGTTTTGAATTTAGAATTCAATGAAATATCTTTATTTCTGCCCGTACACTCAATCACATTTGTGAAAAACTAAATGAAAAAAGTTTGATTTTTATAGAAAAATCAGAACAAAAGGTGACACTATATCCAAGATTAAAGAAAAAAATTTCCAAACTTAAAATTTGTTAAAGAGAAGAATCTTTCCTTTCTCATGTAGACGCTCTGGGACGGAAGGATTCGAACCTCCGAATAACGGGACCAAAACCCGTTGCCTTACCACTTGGCCACGCCCCATTTCGATTTCGAATTTCTCTTTGATACTAATAAAGACTAATATTGGTATTAGTCGTTCGTCAATCCCAATTCAAATATATATGAAATATATTACTGCTAGGATTCAACACATGAAAATATAGAAAAAAATGATTGATCATTCCATAAAATTAAATTAAGATATTGTATGAAACTAAAATTCCTTGTATTCTCATTTGAGAACGAAAGGGAAGATTTTTGATTTGAGAGCATTCGAAGAACAAGAAGGTTTTTTTACCTACCTTTTCATTTTTCCCTCATAAAAAGAAAAAAATCAAAATCTAATTTTCTAATCTATAAGAATGAAATGTTTGTTATGCTTAATATCTTTAGTTTAATCTGTATCTGTCTTAATTCTACCCTTTCTTCGAGTAGTTTTTTCTTCGGCAAATTGCCCGAGGCTTATGCCTTTTTCAATCCTATCGTAGATGTTATGCCTGTCATACCTGTACTATTTTTGCTCTTAGCCTTTGTTTGGCAAGCTGCTGTAAGTTTTCGATAAAATCTTTAATGCTCCGAAAAATTCATGATTTATATGAAACAAATTTTCTAAAAATTTGATTTGTAAGATCTTATAAATTTTACATTATGAACCCTCCATTCGAAAATAGAAATTCTTGCTCTTGTATTATATTGAATAATCGCACGGTGTTTTGATCAATTTATTTCCTCGTTCTGACCTTCCAGTAAACAAGAACTTTCTAAAGACCCCACAATACCAAATAATGGATATGACCAAAAATACCAAAAATTTTTGGTAATGAAGGAATCAGAATCTTGTTTTTCTTATTATTATTACATTACAAAAACAAAAAATTAGTAAAAATTACCTTTTTCAAGAAAAGACTTCATTTTCTTTTTGGTTTCTTTTTGGGGCACTATAGTCAACATAGTGTATGTGATAAAAAATAGGCAATCCATTTCCCTTTTCAAAAAAAATCTTGGAGATTGTGTAATGCTTACTCTCAAACTCTTTGTTTACACAGTAGTCATATTTTTTGTTTCTCTCTTCATCTTTGGATTCTTATCTAATGATCCGGGCCGTAATCCTGGACGTGAGGAATAAAAAAAAAATTTTGAAAGTCTGAAGCGATCGAGGGGAGCGGAGAGAGAGGGATTCGAACCCTCGGTACAAATAACTCGTACAACGGATTAGCAATCTGTCGCTTTAGTCCACTCAGCCATCTCTCCCAATTCAAATTTAAAATTTTTTATGTGGTGTGACAGGCGAAGTAAAAAAGATTTAAATTGAAAAACCTTACTTCCTTGATTTTCATTTTGTAAAAAAAGTCCATTCCCCCGGCCAGTACTTAACCAGGCCGGGTTATTACATTACTTCTTCAATTACATTACTTCTGATGAATCAATCATTTCGAATCAATCATTTCATAGATCAAATGATTTCATTTTTTGTTTTTATTATATCAAATCAAAGATACTTGTTATTGAAGTTATTGAAGTAACAATAAAGACAATTTTTATCTCCATTCCAAGTGTATTTTCTTAGTATTAGTAATATAATACTATAGAAAAAGAAAATACTATAAAAAGAAAATACTATAAAATATACTATAAAATATGAAAATGAAAAATATGAAAATGAAAGAATATTCAAATTAATCATTTTTTTTTTTTTTTAGTATTAAGTAGTATTTTGAATTTTGAGTCTTTTTTCTCAATTTAGTTAATTATTTAACTGGAAAAAAGCACATACAGATATTAAATAATATAATATAAAAAATGAAAAACACATATGTTATAACATATATAACATAACTCTTTTATTTGTTCAAGGGACATTGAACATTTAAGATCCAATTAATCCGAAGTTCAAATTCAAAAATGGGTCAGTTGAAGGGAAAGTAAAAAAAAATGAGGAATTCGTCGTGGTTATAGCCCAACTTCAATAATTCCTTCAATTTTGGACTGTCAGTAATGACTTATAACAAGTGAAAAATGAGACTTTTTGCTTTATTCTAACTTTAATTAGAATTTGGTTATTTTAAAAAACTTTCTGGACTTCGACTTC